AAAATAGTGCCTGATAAAAAGGATTATCTTGATAGGATAAGTAATGTCTAATTTGACCTATTTTATATTAAACAGAATTAAACTGTTACCATAAACATCAAAAGTTCATATGCTCCTTACACTAAAATATAAAGATAAGCTAAATAAAGCTAAAGGGCTCATATCCCTTTGATAGAGTCATAACTCTTCTTTCTAATTTGAATTAAAATACTACCCTTTATTATTATTATAATTGTTAGAATATTATTAACAATTTCAGCTAATTCTTGATTCACAGCATGAATTGGATTAGAAATCAATTTAATAGCAATAATTCCAGTGTTGATTCTCACTAAAGGCCAGGAATCACCTGAACCTGCAATTAAATACTTTCTAATTCAAGCCCTAGGATCTTCCTCAATAGTCTTTTTCATCTTATTGATAAAAACTCAACTATTTAACAATCCAGTGACAAGATTGATATTATCTTCATCTCTTCTATTAAAATCAGGAGTGGCCCCCCTACACTTCTGATTCCCTAGAATAATTGAAGATTCATCATGAATGGCCTGCTTTTACCTTATAACTGTTCAAAAAATTGCTCCTATTACATTAATAGTAACTAATCTCCCTTCCTCTATTATCCTGGCATCAGCTGTCTTATCAGTTGTAGTTGGATCCTTAGGAGGACTCAACCAAACCTCTCTAAAAAAAATTATAGCTTATTCATCAATCACCCATCTTGGATGAATCCTTTCTAGACTTCATTTAAATAACTACTTATTCATAATATACAACCTTACATACTGAATACTAGTTCTATCAATTATTAACCCCTTAGATAAGCTTAATCTTATAAATCTAAATCAAATTACTAACATAAATTCTAATATATTCATTAAATCCTTAATTATGTTCAATTTCCTATCAATAGGTGGATTACCACCCTTTATAGGGTTTCTTCCTAAGCTTCTGGTAATCCAAGCAATAATTCAAAACAGTATATCTCTAATTTCATCACTAATAGTAATTATAACTTTATTAACTTTATTCTATTATATTAAAATTGTAATTACAATCATAACAGACCAGCCTCCTTTCAACAAAACCAATAACCCTACAATCCCAATAATTAGTAATTATCCAATAATAGTTATCTCAACTTCTTCTATTGGCTTATTCCCCCTAGCTTCATTACTATTTTACAGCTTTTAAGGCTTTAAGTTAAAAAAACTAATAGCCTTCAAAGCTGTAAATAAAATGAAGTTTTAAGCCTTAGTGGATAAACCACACCTTTAGAATTGCAGTCTAAAATCATAATTGAATATAAAGCACATAATGAGAGAGATTTAATCTCATAAATAAACTTACAATTTATCACCTAATTCAGTCATCTCACTGCAACGATGATTCTTCTCAACAAATCATAAAGATATCGGAACTTTATACTTCATCTTTGGAGCATGGGCAGGAATAGTAGGGACATCTCTAAGAATACTTATTCGTACTGAACTTGGACAACCTGGTTCTCTTATTGGAGATGATCAAATTTATAACGTAATTGTCACTGCTCATGCATTCATCATAATTTTCTTCATAGTTATACCAATCATAATTGGAGGTTTCGGAAATTGACTGGTACCATTAATATTAGGTGCTCCAGACATAGCTTTCCCCCGAATAAATAACATAAGATTTTGACTACTACCCCCTTCGTTAATCCTTTTATTGAGTAGTAGTATTGTTGAAAATGGGGCTGGAACAGGTTGAACTGTTTACCCTCCTCTATCTTCTGCTATCGCTCATGCAGGAGCTTCCGTAGACCTAGCCATCTTTTCATTACACCTTGCTGGAATCTCTTCCATTCTAGGAGCAGTAAATTTCATTACCACTTCAATTAACATACGAACCCCTGGCTCAACTCTTGATCAAATTCCTCTCTTTGTTTGAGCAGTAGGTATTACTGCTCTATTACTTTTACTATCTTTACCAGTTCTAGCAGGAGCTATCACCATACTATTAACTGATCGAAACCTTAATACATCCTTCTTTGACCCTGCAGGAGGTGGTGATCCAATTCTATATCAACATCTATTCTGATTCTTTGGTCATCCAGAAGTATATATTTTGATCCTGCCAGGATTTGGGATAATTTCACACATTATTAGTCAAGAAAGTGGAAAAAAGGAAGCCTTTGGAACTCTTGGAATAATTTATGCTATAATAGCTATTGGGTTATTAGGCTTCGTTGTTTGAGCTCATCACATATTCACAGTAGGAATAGATGTTGATACCCGAGCATACTTCACATCTGCTACTATAATCATTGCTGTCCCTACAGGAATTAAAATTTTTAGATGATTAGCCACCCTCCATGGAACCCAACTTTTATACACACCTTCCACTCTCTGATCCCTAGGATTTGTTTTCCTATTCACTATTGGGGGCTTAACAGGTGTAGTCTTAGCAAATTCATCAATTGATATTATTTTACATGACACTTATTACGTAGTTGCCCACTTCCACTATGTCCTTTCTATAGGAGCCGTATTTGCTATTATAGCAGGATTTGTCCATTGATACCCCCTCCTTACTGGATTGTCAATAAACAATAAATGACTTAAAATCCAATTCACAACTATATTTTTAGGAGTAAATTTAACATTCTTTCCTCAACACTTCCTAGGATTAGCAGGAATACCACGACGTTATTCAGATTTCCCCGACTCCTACACTTCCTGAAATGTAGTATCAAGTCTTGGATCTTCAATCTCACTGATTAGAATCCTAATATTAATAATTATTGTATGGGAAAGAATAATATCGACTCGACCACTTTTATATCCCCTTTCTTTACCTAATTCATTAGAATGATCAAGAAATCTTCCCCCTAGTGAACACTCTTATTCTGAAATTCCTATTCTTTATTCATTCTAATATGGCAGAATAGTGCAATGAATTTAAGATTCATAAATAAAGAACTCCCTTTTATTAGAAATAGCAACATGATCAAATTTAAACCTTCAAAATAGAGCTTCCCCTTTAATAGAACAACTTACACTTTTCCATGATCATACACTTTTAATCCTTATTATTATTACAGTAATAGTATCCTATATCATATCATCAATAATATTCAATAAATTTACTAACAACCTTCTCCTAGAAGGACAAATAATTGAAGTAGTATGAACTATTCTCCCAGCCATCACTCTAGTATTTATTGCACTTCCATCCCTACGACTTCTATATTTACTAGATGAATCCTTTGAACCATTGCTTTCTATTAAAACAACTGGTCACCAATGATATTGATCTTATGAATATACAGACTTAAATTCCTCCTTAGAATTTGATTCATATATAACACCTTATGATAAGATTAACTCTTTCCGTCTCTTAGATGTAGATAACCGAACTATTATACCATTTAATGTTCAAACCCGTATTCTAGTAACGGCTACTGATGTAATTCACTCCTGAACAATTCCATCATTAGGAATTAAAACAGATGCCAACCCAGGTCGATTAAATCAACTTAATATTTTAATTAATCGACCTGGATTATTCTTTGGTCAATGTTCAGAAATTTGTGGAGCTAATCACAGATTTATACCTATTGTAATCGAAAGAGTTAATTCTAAATCATTCATTAAATGAATAAAAAATAATTCATTAGATGACTGAAAGTAAGTAATGGTCTCTTAAACCATATTATAGTAACTAACAAATACTTCTAATGAAAGAAGTTAGTTAAAAAATAACATTAGTATGTCATACTAGAATTATTAGAAATTAATACGTCTTAATCCCTCAAATAGCACCAATAAGATGAATCACACTTATAGCGTATTTTTCTTTAATTATAATTATAATCATAACCATTATCTTCTTTTCCCTCATCCCCAATTTAACTCAAGTAACTAAAAATACCACTTCAAAAATTCAACAAACCTGAAAATGATAACAAATCTATTCTCAATTTTTGATCCTTCATCAACAATAGGAACATCATTAAACTGATCAAGTTCCTTAATTACCATTATGCTAATTCCATTCACATATTGATTTATTCCAACACGCCTCTCAATAATATGAAATAAATTAAGACTTACTCTTTATCAAGAAATCAAAATCTTAACTAAAAACTCCATAGGAACCCCATTACTATTCATATCATTGTTCGTAGTTATCCTTCTAAACAATTTTATAGGATTATTCCCTTATATCTTTACTTCAACAAGTCATATATCAATGACATTAGCCCTATCCTTACCCTTGTGATTATCTTTTATATTATTCGGTTGAATCAACAAAACCCAACACATATTTTCTCATTTAGTCCCTCAAGGAACTCCAGGAGTCCTAATACCATTTATGGTGTGCATTGAAACCATCAGTAACCTTATTCGTCCAGGAACTCTTGCTATTCGTCTAGCTGCAAACATAATTGCAGGTCATTTATTACTAACTTTATTAGGAAATAATGGAACATCACTTTCAATATATATATTAAACATTCTAGTTATTAGACAATTAATACTCTTAATATTAGAAAGAGCTGTAGCTATTATTCAATCTTACGTATTTACCATCTTAATCACCCTTTATTCTAGAGAAGTTAACAACTAATGACCCATGCTAATCACCCTTACCACTTAGTCAATATAAGTCCTTGACCTATCACAGGTGCTATTGGAGCATTCTCTATTACAGCAGGTATAATTAAATGATTCCATCAAAACAGCTTTTATCTATTGATTTTAGGTGTTGTAATCACTTTATTAACTATATATCAATGATGGCGAGATATTACCCGAGAAGGAACATTCCAAGGATGTCACACTTTAATTGTAAACTACGGACTCCGATGAGGCATAATCCTCTTTATTGTATCAGAAATTCTATTCTTTGTATCATTCTTCTGATCATTCTTTCATAGATCTTTATCTCCCAGTGTAGATATTGGAGCATCATGACCTCCAAAAGGCATTTTAACATTTAATCCCATTCAAATTCCCCTTTTAAATACAGCCATTCTTCTAGCGTCTGGTGTTACTATTACATGAGCTCACCACAGTTTAATAGAAAATAACCTTTCCCAAGCCATTCAAGGATTAACTGCAACAGTAGGATTAGGAATTTATTTCACTTTACTCCAAGCATATGAATATCTAGAAGCCCCATTCTCCATTGCAGACTCCGTTTTTGGATCTTCATTCTTTATAGCTACAGGATTTCACGGTCTTCATGTAATAATTGGCACAATATTTCTTTCTATTTGTTTAACCCGTCTTCTAGCTAATCACTTCTCATCAGCTCATCACTTTGGACTTGAAGCTGCTGCTTGGTACTGACATTTCGTGGATGTTGTTTGATTATTCCTATATATTTCAATCTACTGATGAGGTTCATAAATCTTAATTAGTATATTTAGTACATTTGACTTCCAATCAATCGGTTTGACAAAACAAATTAAGAAATCCTTACTACATTCTCAATCATTATTCTACTTATCTCAGCACTTATTATAACTTTAGCCAAAACAACCTCAAAGAAAATAGTAAAAAGCCGAGAAAATCCTCCCCCTTTGAGTGTGGATTTGACCCTATAAAATCTGCCCGGACCCCTTTTTCCCTACAATTCTTTATAATTGCAGTAATTTTCTTAATCTTTGATGTAGAGATTGCCCTTCTTATACCAATTATCCCAATTATAGCAACTTGTGATTTAAAATTATGACTCTCTCTTTCAACTATTTTTATCCTAATTCTCCTTCTCGGTCTCTACTATGAATGAGCTCAAGGCGCATTAGAATGAGCCAATTAGGATTATAGTTAACTATAACACTTGAATTGCAATCAAGAAGTACTGAAACCAGTTAATCTTAGTAATAAGAAGTAAAACTTACACCCAATTTCGACTTGGTTTATGGAAATCAATTCCCTTATTAATTGTCTAAAACCAAAATAGAGGTCTATCACTGTTAATGATATCATTGAAATTCATTCTAGACAAAGAGATATGTTTTCTTCAGAAAGCTGCTAACTTATCTGAAAAGCGGTTAAATTCCGTTTATATCCCTTTTTATGTAGTTTAAATTAAAACATTACATTTTCATTGTAAAAATAATTAATCAACTAATTCATAAATACTTAAGGGCAAATTACCACTTTCATAACTTCACTATGACACTCTTATTAAGTTACTTAAATAAATTATTGTAATAAATAAAATAACAACTAATCATATAGTAAGTAATAGCAAAAACCTCTTTAAAATTCTTCTCTGAATAAATTCTAATTCACCGGACTTCTTAATAAAAATCTTATAAAATCCCTGACCCCCTAAATCTTCTAGCCATCCCTTATCATTCACCTTCATATTATAAAACCCTATAATTAACGGGAACTTAAAAACATAAGAAAATATATAAGGGAAAAATAGTACAGAGCGAAAAGTATACTTTAAATAACTCAGATCCGTACTAAAATCCAAGTAATAACAGGTGTATAAAAGAAATGCTATAGTAAATCCTAATATACAAAATAATAATGGTATTAACTTTAATCTTAATGGTAAGTGAACAAGAATTGGATCAGGAAAAATAATTCAACTTAAAAGTCTGCCACCAATAACCCCCATAAAGGTTAAGGGAATTATACCTCCTAATATCTTTCAATTCCCATCTCCTATATTAAATACTCTACTAAACTTTAAATCTCCAAAAATAACTAAATAGCATAACCGCACGGTATAATTTACAGTCCCACCTGTTGAAAAAAAGAAAAATCACAGGCCTATTAAATTCAGTGGCTGGACCAAACTTATTTCAAGAATCAAATCCTTTGAGTAAAACCCTGCTAAAAAAGGTATTCCACATAAAGCCAAATTAGATACAAAAAAACACAGACTTGTTAAAGGCATAAATATAATTAATCCTCCCATCCTACGAATATCCTGACAATTTATTATATTATGAATAATATTCCCTGCACATATAAATAATAAAGCCTTAAACAAGGCATGACTTAATAGATGAAAAAAGGCTAACTTTCTACAACCTATTGACAAAACTCTAATTATCAAACCCAACTGTCTCAATGTAGACAAAGCAATAATCTTCCTTAAATCGAATTCTAATCTAGCATTAACACCTGCCAACAACGTGGTTAAACCTCCAATAAACATTAAGACACCTCTTAAATCAAAATAAAGCAATAAATTTCTAAAGCGAATTAATAAATAAACACCTGCAGTCACTAAAGTTGATGAGTGAACTAAAGCTGATACAGGAGTTGGAGCAGCCATTGCCGCTGGTAATCAAGAAGAGAAAGGAATCTGAGCTCTCTTTGTAAACGCAGCAATAAGAATTATAATCATAATAAATTTCATATTAGAAAGACCAAACCGATTAATATAAAAAAGATAATTCCATCTTCCATATCTTAGCATCCATCCAATAGATATTAATAAAGCCACATCCCCAATTCGATTAACTAAAACTGTCAATATCCCTGCATTATAAGACCTTACATTTTGATAATAAATAACTAAACAATAAGAAACCAATCCTAATCCATCCCAGCCTAACAAAATTCTAATTAAATTAGGACTAATAATTATAAACATTATAGACAAAACAAATAATAAAACTAAAATAATAAAGCGTCTTAAAGTCAAATCCCCCTCTATATATCCTTCTCTATAAATAATTACTATAGAAGAAATAAATATAACAAACCCTATAAAAATTAAAGACATTCAATCTAATAAAACCGTTATAGTAATTCTAGAAGAACCTAGTCTAATAACTTCCCAATCAATAAAGACCACCAAATCATTAAATATATATGTCAACCCTAATATAAAAGAAATTAATCTAGAAAAAAAAAGTATAATAAAACTTAATAAACAAATAGAACCTTTTCACAAAATCCAAGATGGAACCATTCCTATGACACCACAAATCATTATTCTAATTAAACTACTTGAATAAAGTCACACTGTTAAAAAATCTCTCCTCATAATCAAAAAATTCAAAGGCAATCAATGCAACATCATCAATTTATATTCACGAACATTACATGAGGAGAATACATAAATTCCTGAATAATACGTACCATGTTGACTGTAAGAAAAAAGGTATAAGGAATAAGCTGCTCTTAAAAAGGATACTATTATTAAAACAGTAATTCTCCCTAAAGACCATATTATAATTCTATTCAATAACATAATTTCTCCCAACAAATTTAATCTAGGAGGAGCAGACATATTACATGAACATAATAAAAACCATCATAACCCAAGACTAGGTATTATATTCAGTAAACCCTTATTAAGCATTAAGCTACGACTACCTAATCGCTCATAAGTTATATTAACTAAACAAAACAGCCCAGAAGAACATAAACCATGAGCAATTATTATTAAGTAAGATCCACATACCCCCCAATAAGTTATCGTTATAATTCCCCCAATTACAATTCCTATATGAGATACTGATGAGTAAGCTACTAAAGCTTTTAAATCAACCTGTCCTAAACAAGCACAACCTACTAGAATTCCACCTATAAGACTAATACCAACCCATAAATATCTAATTATTTGTCTTATAATAACTAATAAAGGTAAAAGTCGAAGTAATCCGTATCCTCCTAATTTCAGTAATACCCCTGCTAAAATTATGGACCCTGAAACGGGGGCCTCTACATGAGCCCTAGGTAATCATAAATGAAATAAATATATAGGTATCTTAACTAGAAAAGCCATCACTATACCAAAATATATTAAGGTACCTAAACCATTCATTTCAAATAATCTAAAAATTAAACTTCCTGACTTAAAATCAAGAAAAAAAATACAAATTAATAATGGTAAAGAAGCCAATAATGTATAAAACAATAAATAAATCCCAGCCTGAAGACGTTCAGGCTGATACCCTCATCCTAATACTAACAAAAAAATAGGAATTAGACTACCCTCGAAGTAAAAGTAAAAACCAAATAATCTTAATCTAGAAAAAGCTATTAATAACATAAATAATAATATTATCATTAAAAATAAAAATAACTCCCTATGCATAAAGCTTCTAAAAACTTTATATCTGGATAAAATTGATAAGAATGTAATTCATAAACTTAATATAAATAACCCATAAGATATTAAATCATAACCTATTCTAAAACCCAAATAGACTATTTCATCAACTAAGCCTAAAATTCCAATAGCAACTATAATTAAAATTCTAACCTGAACCAACCATCACCCTATTCTCACCAAACATAATGGGATCGTAAATACTAATATTAAAATAATCCTTAACATACCAAATTTGCATACGATTGAAAGTAATCATTTCCGTAAAAGCGAACCAATGACACTAAAATTCCTAAACCTAAAGCCCCTTCGCATACTATAAAAGTTAGAAATACCATACTGAAATATAAACAACCTACAACACTTAAGTAAACAGTAATCATAAAAAAGACATTTAATATTAAAAACTCTAAACTTAATAAAGTTATTAATAAATGCTTATTCAAAGAACAAAAGACGCTTAAACCCACAAAAAATCTAACAATAAACAACAAATCAAGAAATTCCATTAGTAAGTTTTAATAGTTTAATAAAAACCTTGGTCTTGTAAATCAATATTGACCTTAGTCTTAAAACTTCAGAAGAGGACACAAGCCCATCTTTAATCTCCAAAATTAAAATTTTATTAAACTACCCCCTGATTGATATATCAATTAATCTACTTATAATAACTATTATATTTCTCCTTTCCGTCATAATATTTTCACTAGTTAATACCCCCTTAAATATAACTATCATTTTATTAATTAAGACACTCTTAACTGCTTTATTCATTTGTATAATCAATTCAAACTCTTGATTCCCACTGATTTTATTCCTAATCTTTCTCGGGGGTATAATAATTCTATTTATCTATATTGCAACTCTTGCACCCAATGAAATATTCAGACCAAATTACAAAAAATTAATCTCAACAATTATTACAACAAGATTAATCTTCATCTATATTAAACCATTATTTTTAATACCAATTAATCTTATCAACTTAAATGTAAGAAATCAACTTATTAATTTATACTCATCACCCTCCATAAAATTAACATTAGTTCTAATAGGATTTCTCCTACTAACCCTAATTGTAGTAATTAAAATCTCCAATATTATAAAAGGACCTCTACGATTTTTATAACTAATGAAAACGCTCCGAAAGACACACCCCCTATTTAAAATTATTAACAATTCGTTAATTGACCTTCCTACACCCTTAAATATCAATTCCTGATGAAACTTTGGATCACTCTTAGGAATTTGTTTAACAATTCAAATCCTTACAGGCCTATTCTTAGCAATACATTACACCCCTAACATTTCAATAGCTTTTGAAAGAGTAAGACACATCTGTCGTGACATCAACTATGGATGACTTCTCCGTACCATTCACGCAAACGGAGCTTCCCTATTCTTTGTTTGTATTTATCTTCATATTAGACGAGGCATTTATTATGGTTCCTACTTATTAATAATAACATGAAATGTAGGAGTCTTAATCCTATTTCTAGTAATAGCTACAGCCTTTATAGGATATGTCCTTCCATGAGGACAAATATCATTTTGAGGTGCTACTGTAATTACTAATCTTCTATCCGCAATTCCATATATTGGATCAATCCTTGTTCAATGAGTGTGAGGTGGATTTGCTGTTGATAATGCAACCCTAACTCGATTCTTCACATTTCACTTCGTCTTACCTTTTATCATTATAGCATTTGTAATAATTCATTTATTATTCCTACACCAAACTGGGTCTAATAACCCTTTAGGAACTCAAAGTAACTTAAATAAGATCCCTTTTCATCCTTACTTCTCATTTAAAGACATCGTCGGCTTTATTGTTATAATTATTGTATTAATTATACTTTCATTAACTAACCCTTATCTATTGGGAGATCCTGATAATTTTACTCCTGCTAATCCTCTTGTGACACCCACTCATATTCAACCAGAATGATATTTTCTATTTGCATATGCCATTTTACGGTCCGTTCCTAATAAATTAGGAGGAGTCCTAGCTCTAATATTTTCTATTGCTATTTTATTTATTCTCCCATTCACTAGCAAAACCAAATTCCAAAGAACTCAATTTTACCCTTTAAATCAAATGATATTTTGAATAATATTAATAAACACAACTCTTCTGACATGGATTGGAGCTAAACCTGTCGAAGATCCATACATTTTAACAGGACAAATTTTAACAGTGACCTACTTTATATATTTTATCCTAAATCCTATCATTTTCATTAACTGAAACAAACTAATATAAATAGTTAATTAGCTTTTAGAAAGCGTATGTTTTGAAAGCATAAGACAGAAGTTAAATTCTTCTATTAATTTGTTATCTTTACTAAAAAAATCTCTGAACCCTCCCTACAAAAGTTAGAATTTCAAACCAACTAGGCAATAACTATAAGAAATACTTTAAAACCTAGAAAAAACCCAACAAAATTTAAAGATAACGGTAAATATCTTTTCCAGGCTAAACTCATAAGCTTATCATAACGAAATCGAGGTAAAGTCCCACGAACTCATACAAATAAAAAGGAGATAAACAACAACCTCAAATAAAAAGCAATAGACATAACATTACCCCCTAGTAGCATTAATCTAAAAAGCATTCTTATAAAAAGGATTCTTGAATACTCAGCCAAAAAAATAATAGAAAACCCCCCACTTCTATATTCAATATTAAATCCTGATACCAACTCAGATTCCCCTTCAGCTAAATCAAATGGTGTACGGTTCGTTTCAGCTAAACAAGTAGATAACCATCTCAATCCCAAAGGAAAAACACATATTAATAACCAAACCAACCGCTGATATTCTGTAAATATTAAAAGTCTAAAACCATCATTTAAAATAATTAATGACAATAAGATTAATGCTAAACTTACTTCATAGGAAATAGATTGAGCTACAGAACGTAAACTTCCTAATAAAGCATAATTAGAATTAGAAGACCAACCAGCAATTATTACAGGATAAACCCCAGCTCTAATTACACATAAAAAAAACAATAGACCAAACCTTAAAGTTAATAAAGTTGTTAAATAAGGAAAAATTATCCATAATAACAAAGACAAAAATAACCCTATCACCGGAGAAATATAATACAAATAATAATTAGTGGTTCAAGGAACTAAACATTCCTTAGAAAATAATTTTACTGCATCAGAAAAAGGCTGAACTATACCCATAAATCCAACCCTATTGGGCCCCCTACGGACTTGAATATAGCCTAATACCCTTCGCTCTAACAAAGTTAAAAAAGCTACTCCTACTAAAACTCCTACTATTAACAACAAAGCAAACAATAAACTACGCAAATTATATAAAAAAATTATTACTTGTATATAAATACATAAATGAATTCTAAATTCAATACACTAACTTCTGCCAAAGTAATATAATATTCAAAACTCATAAATTATTTATTAAACATGGTCCTTTCGTACTAAAATTTAATAACCAAATGGAGATAGAAACCAACCTGGCTTACACCGGTTTGAACTCAAATCATGTAAGAATTTTAAAGTCGAACAGACTTTTATTAGAAACTGCTCCATTTCTATAAAATCTTAATTCAACATCGAGGTCGCAATCTTATTTATCAATATGAACTCTCCAAATAAATTACGCTGTTATCCCTAAGGTAACTTTATCTTAAATTAATAATATTAATTCTATTATCTAATCATAACCATTTACAAATCAAGAGTTAAATTTATCTTTATACCGCCCCAGCAAAATTACTAATTTAATAAGAGACTAAATAACCCAAATGAATACAATTAAAAAAGTTATCAAGTTCTATAGGGTCTTCTCGTCCCCCAATCTTATTTCAGCCTTTTTACTGAAAAGTTAAATTAAACATTATCTGACAGAGACAGTTAGTATTTCGTTAAACCATTCATCCCAGATTTCAATTAAAAACCTAATGATTATGCTACCTTTGCACAGTCAATATACTGCGGCCCTTCAATTACAGTGGGCAGGCCAGATGTTTTATTAATAGCCAAACCACCATGTTTTTGTTAAACAGGCGAACACTAATTTGCCGAGTTCCTTTATCAGAATTAAACTCACTAAAATTTATACAATAATCTTTACTAATTCTATCATAGTAAATCTAAAATCTTAACTCTAATAAATTTCTTAATAAATAAACTAATCCATAATAAATTTATAATCTAATAATAAATTATTACAAGATAATGCGATTGCTAATTTAAAGCATACAATTCAATAAATATACATAAATTTAATTACACTCAGGAGCTTATCCCCCTAAACATTAATTAATAAACCTAATTAGAATACAAAATCCAAAATAGTAAATTAATCTTAATTGAATTAACTTCTTAAGAAACCAGATATCATAAATTACGCATAACATTTCATTACAATCTTACTATTCATATTCATTATCCTACATAAACTATTATAATAAAATAGATCAATTTACTTCGGGAAATAAGAAATCCTCTTAAAAAGTAAATAAATCCTGATACAAAAGGTACATAAATTTATTACTTTTAAATAACTACATTTATATAACAATATCCTCCTAAGTTCAAATACCTAATAATTTCGAAATCCTAATGAAACTTCTAAATAATTTTTATTAAATGTTAATAAAATCAAATTAAATTAAATTTTCAGAACAGACTATTAACAATCTTCGCTTCAGTGTAAATGAAATACTTTAAAATAAGTTACATTCCGAAATTCCAGATACACTTTCCAGTACATCTACTATGTTACGACTTATCTCATTGAACTACGAGAGCGACGGGCGATATGTGCACAATTTAGAACTAACATCAACTTCCTATTAATTTACTATTAAATCCACCTTCCTATTACAATTTAAGATATAATCCGTATAAGTAATCCTATTGTAATCCATTTCCTCTTAAGCATAAACTACACCTTGATCTGACATAAACTATAATAATAAAATAAGAAAATTTCCATTAAAAATAATCTGATGACGACGGTATATAAACTAATATCTTAAGTAGCACCTCTCGTGTATTATCGATTATGGAACAGATTCCTCTAAATAGATTAAATTACCGCCAAATTCTTTGAATTTAAAGACCATACCTTTTAATATCCAAATCATCATTTACAACTTAAATAATAGGGTATCTAATCCTAGTCTCATACTAAGCTTTCCAAGTCTCGTAACCTTAACATTACCAGCAATCAGATTTCATCCTAAATAACTAACAAAAAATTAAACAATTAAACTAACTTCAATTAAAACCGAATTGTTCTAGCCCATCGTCTAACCGCGGCAGCTGGCACGAATTTAACCGGCACTATAATAATTACTGGATCTAAATCACCTTAATTGTCCAATACTAAATACTGCTTACATAACTTTTAAAATGTTAACAATCTACATATAAATCATTACTATAACAATTCCTTAAGCGAGAATAAAACTTTAATCGTTAAACTAAAATATATGGATCAAGTAATTTTTTATTTCTATTAAAGGATTCTTACCCCCTACCAAACCCGAAAAATTTTTGTAAAATCGTGTTTCTTAGGAGATTTCCACAAAAAAAAATCCTCGTTATAATTATTCTAATACCGAAAAATCACTATTGACGTTTTATCACAATTTTTCAAAAAAATTAGATAGAACTTCTTAAACAATTTATTTGTCTCTATTTCGATCACAAAATCAATTTTAAATTAGATAGAAGTTTGATTACTTCAATTTTTCGAGAAAATTGTGTTAATTATCCTATCTCTTTAAAACCCCTTTGTGATTTTTTTTCTTTCTTTTTTATTCCTCAAAGAAAGAAAAAAAATTACACAAGAGTAATTTGGGTACCTGCCGAGATTAATTTAGTAATACCTATTCAATAACTCCAGTTGCGTTATAGGTATATAAGATTATATTATATTATAGTCTTTATTAAATATGTACTAGATATAGAATAAGGGCTTACTTCATACATATGTATTTATTAGGCAGTAATTTTTTCTCCAATAATAGGCATAAACATTCATCTGGGCATTGTATATTAATAAATTATTTGTATATAAGTAAGATATTAAATTCTTATTAGATGTCATATGCATATATATATATATAATATTATCGTGACTGCGACAAAAGCAGTCATTAGTATCGTTTTACTTGAACCATATATTATAATAAGTTTATAAAAGTTCTTTTTCGGGAGCACATTCTAAGTCTTAAAAGAATGTGCTCCTCTCAAAGTCTT